AAGCCCAACGGCCAACCCAGCAGCAATAACGGAAGCGGCAGAAATCAATGGATTCATGATAAGTTCCTCGCACCAAAAAAAAGAAATGGTTAATGATACAATCAACCAATAAATTATGACTTAATTATTCCATCGATAAGATTTTCATCCAGTCAAGGTAACGCAACTAAGAGCTCCCAATTGAAGTAATAATATTATTGAATCATCCGAACTCCTTATCTATTTTATAGCTCCTATCCACAGAGTTTTTGTGAATTCATAGAATTCATACAACTTTTTTTTTTTCCATTTCTTTCTTTGTTCCGAACCATTCTTTGAATTCGAACTCTTCGTTCTTTTTCTTGATTTGATTGAATTTCTTTATTCAATATTGAATTGAATTCACAGTTACAAACGAAACGGAAGGACTTTTATTGGAATCCCTATCCAAATTCTCAGTAATAGGAGGGCTAATTAGATATATCTTTTAACTCATATATAACTAGCCTAATATTACATATACATGTCTTTCTTCCATAACGTAAACCAACTATTCGTATCTTGGATTCCGTCGGATTTTAAAAACATTTTTAGAAACATCTATAAAGCAAAGTTGGCTTCTAGCGATTATATATAATACCTAGTTTGATCCCACTCTTCTAAAGAAACCATTTTCTCCCGAATCTCATTTTTTGTAAACCCGTATCTTCCTTTTATTAAATTTAGCATTATCCCACATGGATACAATCAATCTAAATGGACGAATTCCTTAGTCTAAATTATTGCATAGAAATATAAGTCTTTGGTTGATCTAAGTTCATATAATTTATTCTTTATTAAATTAAGATTTTCTTTTGGTCAATCTTTGAATTGAATAAAACCGACTGAAATGGGAATCGCTCTATCTATAGAACCTAGTTCCTTTTTTTTTACAATTCCCTAATATCGTAATCTTTTTTACTATTCTTCTAGATCGTATAGTAGATCGTATAGACTTTTTTGTCTATTTATGTGTATATTTATGTTCACGAAGTAGATTATCTCGAACAAGGCATAGATTACCTTGCACTAAGCTAAAAAAGACTATTTCGAAACTTAGTCAATGGTGTCCCTCCAAGGATTCACCTATATAAGCCGCAGCTAAAGTTGCAAAAATAAGAGCTTGAATACCACTTGTAAATAATCCAAGGAACATGACAGGTATAGGAACCACTGAAGGTACTAAAGAAACAAGAACAACAACTACTAATTCATCCGCTAATATATTTCCAAAAAGTCGAAAGCTAAGTGATAAAGGTTTTGTGAAATCTTCTAAAATGTTAATGGGTAAAAGGATTGGAGTTGGTTGTATGTATTTACCGAAATAACCTAATCCTTTTTTGCTAAGACCCGCATAAAAATATGCTATTGACGTAAGTAAAGCTAAAGCAACGGTAGTATTTATATCATTCGTGGGTGCGGCTAACTCCCCATGAGGTAACTCTATGATTTTCCAAGGTAAAAGCGCCCCTGACCAATTAGAAACAAAAATAAATAGAAACATAGTTCCAATAAAGGGAACCCATGGACCATATTCCTCTCCAATCTGGGTTTTGCTCACATCTCGAATAAATTCAAGGATATATTCGAAGAAATTCTGACCGTCAGTAGGAATGGTTTGTGGATTCCGAACAGTTACAATGGCTGAACCTAATAAGATAACAATTACAACCCAAGAAGTAATAAGTACTTGGGCATGGACTTGTAAACCGCCTATTTTCCAATAGAAATGCTGGCCTACTTCCACACCGGATATTTCATATAACCCTTTTAATGTGTTAATGGAATATGATAGAACATTCATATTTTCCTCTGAAAGAAAGAAAACTTTACAAGAAATTATTTTGATTCAACCGTCTTTTTTTCGACTTGCTCACTTGAATTGTATATTTTAGATACCAACTAATCACATAATATCCCCAGTTTTTTTATCTCTTTTATGAGATTCAGGAATAGTAAGGGATTCCGTCAATCTATGGAATTCAAAAAAGAATTTATTTATCTTATTATTAATCAGGGATTTCGTATATAGCTAGAGCGCCCTTCACAAATTGCAAATACTAATTTGTTAAGAATTAATCGGATTGAAGCTATAGCGTCATCATTCGCTGGAATCGAAATATCTGTGAGATCGGGGTCACAGTTTGTATCAATTAAACAAATTGTTGGAATTCCCAAAGTGATACATTCTCGAAGAGCCATATATTCTTCTTGCTGATCAACGATTATTACAATATCGGGTAACCCTGTCATATATTTAATCCCGCCCAAATATGTTTGCAAGTGAAATAACTGTCTCTTTAATCGAGCCGCATCCCCTTTCGGAAGGCGGTTGATTCCCCCTGTCTTTTGTTCCATTCTCAAGTCCCTGAACTTTTGAAGTCTCATTTCTGTAGTGGACCAATTCGTTAAAAGGCCGCCGAGCCATTTTTTATTAACATAATGACACCGAGCTCTTATTGCAGCCCGCGCTACTGGATCAGCTGCTTTATTTTTGGTACCAACAATTAAGAATTGTTTTCTCCTACTTGCTGCATCAAAAACCAAATCACACGCTTCTGATAAAAAACGAGCAGTTCTAGTAAGATTTGTAATATGAATACCTTTACGCTTTGCAGAGATATAAGGTGCCATTTTCGGATTCCATTTTCTAGTAGCATGACCAAAATGAACTCCTGTTTCCAACATCTCTTTCAAATTAATGTTCCAATATCTTCTTATCATTTCTCTCCACACTTCCTCTCTTTTTTTTTTTTCAAAGAAAAAAAAGAAACGAGATACCCTGAAATAAATAATTGTTCCGATGGAACCTTTTCTTTTCCCGTAATTGGACGTTGATACATGATCCAAGCGATTAATTTCTTTCTATTACTTATTATCTTTATATTATCTTTATTTATTACTATTAACAAATCACATGTAAATGTAAGAAATCACAGGAACACCGACAGTTAAAAGGACGAATCCACTTTTACTTAGGAATCATTAAATCCTATAAATGATTGTTCTGATATATTATAGAAATTTTTTGAAATGCAAGAATCAAATAACTCTCTGTGGTGAAACAAAATATCTCTCATTTCCCCCTCGAATAAATTCTTCTTTTTGGTTTTTAAAGGAATGATCTTATGTTGCCTTGAGCGGTGCGCTAATCCTTTGAATCCGGTACCAACGGGTATCATACCACCTAGCACGACGTTTTCTTTTAGGCCTTTCAACCAATCGATACGACCGCGGAGAGCAGCTTTTGCTAAAACGCGAGCAGTTTCTTGAAAACTCGCCTCGGATATGAAACTTTGAGTACTCAGAGATGCTCTCGTTATTCCCAAGAATATGGTTCGGTAACAGATCGCTTCTTCCAAAGCGCGCACCGCTCGTTCCGCTCGCAACAATCCAATTAGTTCTCCGGGTGAAAAAACATTAGACATTCTATCTTCTGAAACCAAGACTTTTGATGTTATTTGGCGTACAATAATTTCTATATGCCTATTATGGATCTGCACCCCCTGGGATCGATAAACCTTTTGGATCTTATTAACCAGGGAAATACGACTTTGCACTATAGTTAGCTCAGCACCAATCAAGAATCCCCAAGGAATTCCAACAATTCTTGTTATACACTCGTTCCAACTCTCCACTCTCTTTTCTAAGTTTATCGATATTGAATCAATTGAGCGCACTTCTAAGACTTGTTCCACTTTTGGAAGACCCTGTGTTATATCACCAGATCTCGATTTTTCATATATAAATGTAACTAATGTATCTCCTTCGTAAAGGATTTCCCCATAATGGCCATGAACAGTTGCTCCTGGAATGGCCAAATAGGGCTTAGCCAATCTTAGTATTACAGAGTCGGCGTGAACAATTATAACTTGACCTGATTTTAGGCGTGGTCCATTTTTTGCCATACATACATTTTCACAAATAAACTGTCCCAGGTTAATTATTGTGAATCTTTCTTCACAATAATTATGATGATAATTTTGATGGAGAAAATACCAATTCAATTTGAATGGATTCAAAACGCTGTTACTGCACGGATCGTGATTAACAATTCTACCGTTCTCATCCATTAAATAATATTTAAGTACTTTTAAAGTCTGTTTTAATTTGAAATTGTCAAGTTTCAAATATTTAATTACCGAGATCTGATTATGAGTTAGTAAATGGTAAAATGAATAAAAATTCGCAATTTGAAGAGCTGTTCCTAAAGGGCCCAACAAATTCCTAATTGGAATTATAGGATCTCTTTTAGTTGATTCTTTTATTACATTATAATATTTTACACCGTTGGATGGATCCATTCGAAAACAATTAGATGATGACAAAATTATCAAAGATTGACATTCCATATTTCTATTCAACAACGTATTAATAGTTCCTTGATTTTGTTTAAGTGATTGTAGAATCCTTGTCTTGGAATAAATGGAATAAAATGGATTAATATTGGTGCGATCTGGCCCATTATCAGAGATCAATCCCGAACCTGATGGATCGTTCCTTTTTCTGCTGATATAGGAAATGTGGGATTTACCTAAGTAGATTCTTAGGAAATCACGAATCAGACCATTTATACTTACTTCAACAAAATAAACACGAGACTCTTCGATAGAAGAACTTTTTTTGTCTTGGTTCCAATTCAACACTAAACAAGTACGAACTAATTGAATACTTGTGTTAGAAATTCCCTGAATTGGTTTACCATTTCCATAAAGAATATAATTGACAACTCGAAGTTTCAGATTCTCTTTTTCCTGCAATAAATCCGGGGGAAAAAGTCTTTCTAAATTTATACCGTTCCCTTTTTCATATATGAGTACTGGTCGAACCAAAACAAAAGACTTGTTCTTGGTAAGTGTGATCCGTTGGACATAGATCCAATTTTTCACCTTTTTTGACTCCTTATAATTTGTTTTAACCGTTCCTGGTGGTATCAAGATACCACTGTATCGGGATATCTTATCTGTCGCCCTCGGAAAATG